GCCCTATATTATAGAGTATATAACTTCGATCATAGGGATCAATTTCTAGTCGCATAGCTTCATAATAATTCTGCAAAGCTTCCGCGTAATTTCCTTCGGATTGAGCCGACATCCGTTACGGTCGTCATTCAATTGAAAGAATCTCCGTTCCAGAACCGTACGTGAGATTTTCACCTCATACGGCTCCTCCCTTATGTACATAATGAGAATAATACATAGAATCAAAAAAGATTCAACGATGAAAATATTCTCATTATGAACTCAGCAGGGCTAGTGTTTTTACAAGAAATCTCTAGCCAACCTTCCTGCAAGAGATTCTTTCTTAACATCAAGCCTATTGGGACTAGATAGAAATGATAAGATAACTCCAACAATTTCTTTGTTTTTAACGCCCCCTAATTTCCAGGAATTAGTCACTTCAATAGCCTTCGATGGTTATACGGGTATCCAAAGGACGAACGAGATGGATGTTTGTTGTCCCAACCATTCTTTTAGTCCCAAGCCCGCTAAGGAAAGGGCTGACTTAGAACAAAGTTTTCGTGTTGTTGATTCCTAGGTGTAGCGCTTCTTCCCCTATGCTGCCTATTAGCGCTAGTAGAGTAGAGTAGGATTGACCCGTAATACAGAACCTCTAGGCGTAACCTTTCGCTTAATACTAGAATCGATAATTGAAACATAGCATCTGAGGTTGCATTAATCGAGGATACACGACAGAAGGAATTGTTCGATTTCCAAACTTCACCTTCAAAAAGCGCAGATTTTTTTTTCTCGAATCACGTGTTTTTATCCTCGTAAGACTGAGAGAAATAAATAAAAAAAAAAAAAATCAAATCGCACCATCTCTGTAATAGGTAAATGCCTCTTTTTCTCCTGAAGTTGTCGGAATTACTCGTAATAAGATATTGGCTACAATTGAAAAGGTCTTATCAATAAAATTTCCATTTATCCGTGATCTAGGCATAGGTAGCAATCCATTCTAGAATTCTTTTCATTACCTCTCATGGGAAAAAGATCCCACAAAGAAAAGAATTGTATAGTACGAAATAACATAAAAACTAATTTTTTTTAAGAAAAAAACAAAAGATATGAATCCTCTATTCCAACTGTTCCTTTTTGACAGGAATCGAGAAGAAATAAGAAATATTTCAACGCGATTCGATTTCATACTAATGTAGTAGTATAGGAACTATTCTGATTTCGGTGAAGTTACAAATTAGAAGAACTCGAGAAATTTTGATTGAATCATGATACAAATTACAAAGAAGAAAAAAGATCGAATAATCATTCTATGATGAAAATAGAATAACTGCCAATTTTGTGTACATAACGGGTATACACTATACAATCTAATCTAAATTTTTTATGAATTTCTATTCTAATGGAGGGGTAGGTATTTGTTGTTGAGAACTCCAAAACCGAAAGGGAATTTTTCAAATTTTCTGGTAGGGAAGCATAGTCTATATAATTACAATTATGACTTAAGAGTATCCATTAACTATAGTCTAAAAGATATAGACCATCAATCAGTTGATTCGTTCTAATTCATTGAATTAATCCGTTCTAAAAATAGAAAAATATCAGAAAAAGAAGGGAACGTTGTTTTTGCAAACATGAATTGCATTTTTTTTAACAATTTTTCGTAAAAATTGTATCTTTATCCCGGAGCCTCGAAGGAAAGAAAAATGGTTCTTTGCTTTGACTTTGATGAAAAATTTTCAGTTAAAATGGATTGGTCGTACCTATCCAATAATGGAATATGGATTATGACTGACTCGCTATTCACTCGGTTTTGGAGTCATAATCATTATGTAGGAGAGATGGCCGAGTGGTTCAAGGCGTAGCATTGGAACTGCTATGTAGGCTTTTGTTTACCGAGGGTTCGAATCCCTCTCTTTCCGTACCTTCGCTTAATTCACCAATTTTACTAACAACAAACAAGGGCTCAAATAGCAATGGATACCATTATTCCAACAGCTAGACCCTTCTTTGCTCTAAAGATATAGATTCTCAATTCCTAATTGCCGTGACACGTAAAATCGAATACTAAAAAATAATAATAATCAAAATACTGGAAAGAAAAGAGTAGACAAGGAATGAAAATAGATCCTTGGTCTATGATACCAAAATGGGGGAAATCTAGATAAAACTCGTATTTATCTTACTTAACCTTGGGTTAATTTACTTCGCCTAAAGGGAAGAAAATTTTTCGAACCCTTGGTTTTAGTCTGAGGTTTAAGTCTGACGAGAATAATATTCTACGACGAGCAATTCATTTATTTTCAAACCGACCCATTTACTATCTATTATTTGATTGACTAATCCTTTATATTGGAATGGCTGAAGGGTCAAATGATTTGGTAATTCCTCATGAGGGGATGAATCGAGAGAAATTTGAATCAGAGCTCTGGATTTTTGTTCATCCTTTGCCGTAATAATATCTCGTGGTTTGCAGCGATAACTCGGTATATCTACTATACGACCATTAACTAAAATATGTCGA